ATGTATAAAAAAAGTTTATTTAGCTCCTTCATGCCTACTATAACTAGTTTTTTCGGTTTTCTACTAGCGGCTTTAACTATAACCTCTGCTCTATTTATTGGTCTGAGCAAGATAAGACTTATTTGAAATTAATTGAATGAACAGTTTCTAAAAATAAAAACAAAACGAAAATTTTCTGCAGTATTCCACCTATTCCCTAGTTCTTTACTGTGTTCATTTCCAATTCTTGTTTATTGAGATTTCTGGTCAATATGGATTAATATTTAAGGATAGATATTACCTCTCTTTTTCCTTTTTTCAAAAAAAAAAATTGAAATGATTGAAGTTTTACTCTTTGGAATTGTCTTAGGGCTAATTCCTATTACTTTGGCCGGATTATTCGTAACTGCATATTTACAATATAGACGTGGTGATCAGTTAGACCTTTGATTAATATTAATTAACACCATATTTGTTTTGACCTCCTGCGGATTAAAGAAAGGAGGAGGTCAAATTCAGAGTGCTCTTCCATTTTTCCGTATAAATTTTGACCTAACAAACCAAAAAAAGAATCACGCTCTGTAGGATTTGAACCTACGACATTGGGTTTTGGAGACCCACGTTCTACCGAACTGAACTAAGAGCGCTTTCTTATCACAATTACAAAAAAGGAGATCGTAAGTAAAAAAGAAGTCAAAAAGGAGTCTTTTTTAAATTCCAATCGATTTTGAATGCCTATACTATATAGAATATGATATATATTTTATATTGGGTCTTCCCATTTTCAATTTTAATTAATCTCAATTGATCCCTTGTTATTGCTCAGAGACGAAGTAATAGCTAGGGATGACAGGATTTGAACCCGTGACATTTTGTACCCAAAACAAACGCGCTACCAAGCTGCGCTACATCCCTTTGTAATTGATTTACAATGTTATTGTAAAGAATACCCGTTTTGTTTTCCACATACTTCATTTCATTTTTCCCATTCATATCCATTATCTTTTTTTCTTTTTTATCTCATATCATATATTATTTTATCTCATATAATAGATTATAATATATTATATAATAATTTATATAATAATAAACTTACGAAAATTTCGTGAATGGTCGGGGAAAAAGCGGACTTTTTAAGAAAAGGAAAATCTTATCTATCAAATTATTGTACTTTTTATTTGAATTTCAATTTCCGTGTACAAAACAAATGCAAGTCGCCTTGAATTACATAGAATCTGATTCTATATGTATTAGAATTATGTATTAGAATAAAAAAAAAGTATTTATTAGAATATTTTTTAGAATAACAAAAAAAGAAGGAGGATTCAAAATGCGAGACCTAAAAACATATCTATCCGTGGCACCGGTAATAAGTACTCTATGGTTTGCGTCTTTAGCAGGCCTATTGATAGAGATCAATCGTTTTTTTCCAGATGGATTGACATTGCCTTTTTTTTCATTCTAGTTATCAACGCGTGGGGGGGGGTGAATAAGATTAGAGATACAATTAAATATCTGCGACTACTACTCCCCTCCTCTTTTTTTTTATTTCAAAAAGGTTAGAAAATAAAAAAAAGTGGATTCAACTTTAGTAAAACTCGGAACGCGGGGTCCGCGCTTTCAGTAAAGTAAATTAACTTCAATTAAATTTAGAGAAGGAAGGTGGAAATGTAGTTAGTGCAACAGTATTCTACAAGACACTTAAATGAACTACTGTGATTCTCATATAAACTTCTAATTGAGATAGAGTTTAAAATCTTTGTATTACTTATTATTATTAATATAATTAGAACTATATTGGTTGCAATGAAATCGTTCATAATTTGGATTTCAAGTTAGCAACTTCACTTCAGATCGTAAATATAGAAGAGTTGAATGAATAAAAAATCCCAAAATCCCAAGGAGGTTTATGGCCAAGGGGAAAGATGTTCGAGTAAGGATTATTTTAGAATGTACCGGTTGTGTTCGAAAGAGTGTTAATAAGAAATCAACAGGTATTTCGAGATATATTACTCAAAAGAATCGACATAATACGCCTAGTCGACTGGAATTGAGAAAATTCTGTCCCTATTGTTACAAGCATACAATTCACGGGGAAATAAAGAAATAGATGGAACCGCTCGCTTGCGTGTCACTTTTCCAAGGAAGATTTACACTTTTCCAAAGAAGATTTAAATGATATTAAAGAACATATTAAATATATAATACTATAGATAGAATAATATAGAATCTTATCTAATATATAATATCTTATGTTACTATGATAGAATATATTATACTAATATATATTCGAAATTCTAATAATATAAAAATATATTAAATAAATATAGAAATATATTCTATTAAAATATTATTATTCTATTTAATTCTATTAAAAAAAAAAAAAGAAAATATAATTAAATATTAATTAATTAAACATTTACTATATATATAAAATATATATATATATTATAAAAAAAGCCCTATTTCGTTCAATTGGATCAAAAAAGATTTCGAATTAAGAAATAGGATTTTTTGAAATAAGGAATAAACAAACCATGGATAAATCCAAACGACTTTTCCTTAAGTCCAAGCGATCTTTTCGTAGGCGTTTGCCCCCGATCCAATCGGGGGATCGAATTGATTATAGAAACATGAGTTTAATTAGTCGATTTATTAGTGAACAAGGAAAAATATTATCTAGACGGGTGAATAGATTGAGTTTAAAACAACAACGATTAATTACTATTGCTATAAAACAAGCTCGTATTTTATCTTTATTACCTTTTCTTAATAATGAAAAACAATTTGAAAAAAAGCGAGTTGGTCACTCTAACTACTGATCTTCGAACCAGTAGGCTTACTCCAATTGAAATTGGATCAAAATTCCAATTCAAATTCAACCGTAGATTGATGTTTTGTTCAAAAAATCTGAAAATCAAAATTGGATTTTCGTGTCGTAAGAAAAAAAGTGAATTGGGGGGGAAGAAACTTTTTTTTTATTGAATGTTTTTTTTAGTTTGACTACTTTACTTGATCATATTAGCATCCTATTTTATCGATCCTATTTTATCGTACCTATTTCTATTCTACCTTCCCGGAATTTTTTTTTTCAAAAAATTCCACGGATTGTTTCCAATTTTCTTATTTTCTAATGTCATTGGAAATCGTATAAAGACAATTCCTATTTAATATAGCTATTTGTGCAAGTATTTTACGATTAAGAAGCAATTGTCTCTTGTACAGATTATTTATTAAATCGCTATAACTATAGGATACCCTATTTCCGCGAATTACTGCATTTATTCGAGTGACCCACAAACGACGAAAATTTCTTTTCTGTCTATCTCTATCCCGATGGGACGAAACCAAAGCTCTTATTTTTTGTTGAATAATACTTCGAGTAAGTCTTGAATGAGCCCCGCGAAAGCTTGATACGAATAAACGCATTTTTGTTCTACGTCTCCGAGCTATATATCCTCGTCTAATTCTGGTCATTGAATACACGAAACTTTGATGAATAACTAATTTATTTCTTTTCTTTCAGTTATTCTTTTTCCCCTTTTCTATAATAACAAAACGGATTTTTCCAATGTATAAAATAAAAATTCCAATGGCTTTTGCTACTATAACCTTCCCAACCACGATTTTGTCTTTTTTTTTTTGAGCCATTTCATCTCGATTTCATCTCGACATAAGAAACTGTATTGATATTAGGTCTCAAACACAAACAAAAATCGAATAAATAAAAAAAGCAGTAAATAGATAAATAGTGGGTTCCATCGTTTCTATGGTTACTTCTTAAACGGTGAGGTCTTCTCTATACACCGGAGCCCCCTCCTGCATTTAATCATTTAATCAATGCTATTGTTAACGTGTATAGTTCACACTCTTTTGCTCTACCTATGAATTATCCAGTACTAGGTCTTTCACAAGGAGATCTATCTATATAGTAACGGTATTTAATTTTGAGGATTTGCTAATTCGTTGACCCTGTTAGTCCGCTCTTGCAAGAGTAGGGGCATAAATTTTCGGCCTTTAAACTTTTAATTTAATAAGATTTTCCCTGCTTAATGGATAATCATTTGTTACCAATGGGAAATTCTTTCTTGTTTTAAATTGAAAATTGAGGTGATTGAATTTGCACCAATGAAACCATAAATTTTATACACAATAGACGAATATGATAGATCTTTTTTTTAGATAATGAAGGGGATTCTTCTATTCTATCCTATTCATCCGTACTGACACAGATAGTGGAAAAGTTTTTCCTTTCTTTTGTACAAGTCCATGATCTAAACAAGTCGCACATACACCCTAGTACATGTTCCTCGGCGCTGAGGACATCCCCCAAGAGCGGGGGATTTGGTAACATTTCTAATTGGCTGTCTTGTGTTTCTAATAAGTTGTTTAATAGTTGGCATCTTGAATCGTATGTATAATGGGCTGGTTTAGATCGATCGTAACCGTATGATTATGCATTTTTTCTATATTAATATTCTATATACTATTAATTACTAAAATAATACATAGAATATTAAATTGAAATTCCGCTAAGAAAAAAATCTCAAATTGCGATTTGCATGAAATTCCTGCTATTTCTTATGCAACTGCTACAAGATCAACAATTCCATGAGCTTGGGCTTCTGTTGCTGACATAAAAACATCTCTTTCCATGTCTTCGGATACAACCCATAAGGGTTTTCCCGTTCTTTGTGCATAAATCCTTGTGAGGATTTCACGCAGTTTCAGCAGTTCTTCTGCTTCCAGGACAAATTCTGCTATTTGTGCCTCATAAAAACCAGCAATAGGTTGATGAATCATTACCCTGATGATATAAAAAAAAGGTTATTCTATCTCGCATATTATAATAAATTATAGAAATATAATGAAATATAATAAATAAGAAAGTGACAGGAAGAGATAAAAAAGAATAAGAAAAGACGAGAGAATTGAACAACCGTACATGCATTGTTTGTGCATTGCATACGGCTTCACACTAGAATTTACTTTTATTTTACCTTTCATCGAAAAAAAATCTAGGCTTAAATCAGTAAATGATCCAATAACCACCCTTTCCTTGGGAAGAGGTAAAAAGCAAAAATACTATGGTGGTCCCGTTGCTTTATTTTATCAGTGATTTAGCAATCCCAAAGTTTCTTTTTTTTTTTTTTTATTTGAAAAAAAAAGAATAATATAATCTTTTTTTGTACTCTTTCATAACATAAATAATGTTAAGAGCCCTCCGGTGCGAAAACAAAAACGTTTGTGACGCTGAAAGGGGTCCCTAGTAGAATAAAATTAGAAAGACCCTTAATATTCCATACTACTCTTTCGATACATAATCTAATGTTTAAAAAAAACTTTTCTTATATCTATATCGAATTCGAAATGCCATGCTATTATTACTTAATATTTATATTTCATATGGCGAAGGCATAGTGTTTTTTTTTTCAAATAAAAACCCATTGGCGCCAAGCATGAGGGAATGCTAAACGTTTGGTGATTTTTCCTCCGACCAGAATAAAAGATCCCATTGAAGCAGCTAATCCCATGCATACTGTTTGTACATCTGGTCGCACAAATTGCATAGTATCATAAATAGCTACTCCGGGTATTACCCATCCGCCAGGAGAGTTTATAAACAAATACAAATCTTTGGTCTCGCTCTCTATACTGAGATATACCATAAGACCAATAAGTTGATTCGAGATCTCGCTATCAATACCTTGACCTAAAAAAAGTAATCTTTCTCGATAAAGTCGGTTGATTAGGATAAAATTATATCCTTTAGAAACCGTACATGCACCTTTTGATGCATACGGTTCACCAAAAATCAAGAAAATAAAATAAAGAATCAATGTGTAGATGCCAGCCCTTCTTTTTTTGATAGTGAGTACTTTGTTAACCTTTATTTTGAATTAGGGGGCTTTTCCTTTATTTTTTAAGAAAAATGAGTTTTGAATGTTTACTTATAAAATAAAACAAAATTCATTAAACTTAGCAAACTAACTTCTTATTGATGTATTTCTTCATCGAGATTGAATTCAAATCACGATGGCATTCTCTTGTTCCTGAATGGGCTTCTTCAATTTTTTTAGGTTTGTGCTCTACTCCGAGTAAAGATCTGCCCGATTTTTATTTGCACATATAGGGCAAATACTCTAATACCGCGTCTTTTTGTTACAACTTTGTTTTCTTTTTTTATTTATTTTACGCTTCTGTCAAATATTTGACATATTCATTATATTATTTTATTCGATTGAATATGATTTTCAATTCGAACTTATTCAAAATTGATAAAAAATTTCTAAATAGAATAGGATACAAGTAGTAATGATAATAGATATATTATCAATTGGGTTTTCTAAACGGAGTCTGAATACTTCATTTTTTTGATCTAAACAAGGCAACCATAAATTATTCTAATTAATAATATTAATTTGAGTACCTCAAAAGCATAGATCTATATGAACTTGATTTGCACTTCACGCTCCAAATTTTTGATGATTTAATCAATCTTTCTTGGGCGAAACAGAGGATATCTCAATCGGGTGAGAGAACGGGTGAATTCCGTATGACCCAATATATCTGACAAGTCGCACTATAAGTCAATCCAAAGTGGATCGTCTTCTCCAGGATGTCGAAAAGGGACTTTTGGAACACCAATAGGCATTAAATGAAAGAAAAAAGATTAAGTACTCTATTTCACTTTGATGTGAAAACGTAACAATGAGTTTCTTGTTTTAAGAATATTGACCTTTATAATTTATTATAATTTACTAGTATTTTAGTAAAATTTTGTAATATTTTATGCGTGGATTTCTATTTTGATTAGAATTTCTATTCTCTATGTGTTTGCTCATATAAAATGGAGTCAGCTCACCATTGCGTATTGGTACTTATCGGGTATAAAATAGATTTGCTTCTCTTTTTTTTGTTCCTACAAACAGAATTGTTATATTTTTACTAAAAAAAAGAATAGAAAAAAAATAGTAATTCTTTCTCCACTTAAAAAGAAAAAGGGAGATCTATAACAGATTTTTTCCAGTGCAATAAAGTTACATAGTGTTTATTTTTCGTGAATATAAGGGGTATTTCCATGGGTTTGCCTTGGTATCGTGTTCATACCGTCGTATTGAATGATCCCGGTCGTTTGCTGTCTGTTCATATAATGCATACAGCGTTGGTTGCTGGTTGGGCCGGTTCGATGGCTCTATATGAATTAGCAGTTTTTGATCCCTCTGACCCCGTTCTCGATCCGATGTGGAGACAAGGTATGTTCGTTATACCCTTCATGACTCGTTTAGGAATAACCAATTCGTGGGGTGGTTGGAATATCACAGGAGGAACTATAAGCAATCCGGGTATTTGGAGTTATGAGGGTGTGGCTGGGGCGCATATTGTGTTTTCTGGCTTGTGTTTCTTAGCAGCTATTTGGCATTGGGTGTATTGGGATCTAGAAATATTTTTTGATGAGCGTACCGGAAAACCTTCTTTGGATTTGCCCAAGATCTTTGGAATTCATTTATTTCTCTCAGGGGTAGCTTGCTTTGGGTTTGGCGCTTTTCATGTAACCGGATTGTATGGTCCTGGAATATGGGTCTCCGACCCTTATGGATTAACTGGAAAGGTACAACCAGTAAGTCCGGCATGGGGGGTGGAAGGTTTTGATCCCTTTGTTCCGGGAGGAATAGCTTCTCATCATATTGCAGCCGGTACATTGGGCATATTGGCGGGCCTATTTCATCTTAGTGTCCGTCCGCCCCAACGTTTATACAAAGGATTACGTATGGGAAATATTGAAACTGTCCTTTCCAGTAGTATCGCTGCTGTCTTTTTTGCAGCTTTTGTTGTTGCTGGAACTATGTGGTATGGTTCAGCAACTACCCCGATTGAATTGTTTGGTCCCACTCGTTATCAATGGGATCAAGGATACTTCCAGCAAGAAATATATCGAAGAGTTAGTGCCGGCCTAGCCGAAAATCAAAATTTATCCGAAGCTTGGTCTAAAATTCCCGAAAAATTAACTTTTTATGATTACATTGGCAATAATCCTGCAAAAGGTGGATTGTTCAGAGCAGGTTCCATGGACAACGGGGATGGAATAGCTGTTGGATGGTTAGGACATCCTATCTTTAGAGATAAAGAAGGGCGTGAACTTTTTGTACGCCGTATGCCTACTTTTTTTGAAACATTTCCAGTTGTTTTGGTAGACGGAGATGGAATTGTTAGAGCCGATGTTCCTTTTCGAAGGGCAGAGTCGAAGTATAGTGTCGAACAAGTAGGTGTAACGGTTGAGTTCTATGGTGGTGAACTAAACGGAGTCAGTTATAGTGATCCTGCTACTGTCAAAAAATATGCTAGACGCGCTCAATTAGGCGAAATTTTTGAATTAGATCGTGCTACTTTGAAATCCGATGGTGTTTTTCGTAGCAGTCCGAGGGGTTGGTTTACTTTTGGACATGCTTCGTTCGCTCTGCTCTTTTTCTTCGGACACATTTGGCATGGTGCTCGAACTTTGTTCAGAGATGTTTTTGCTGGGATTGATCCAGATTTAGATGCTCAAGTAGAATTTGGAGCATTCCAAAAACTTGGAGATCCAACTACAAAAAGACAAGTAGTTTGATACAATATTTGATCTCTTAGTTTTCGCCTATATATTTTTTTTTATTTGACTTTGACATAGGGTATCATAGATATCTTAATTTGAATCGACGCCTTTCTTTGAATCTTGGTCTTTTTTTATCCGTGAGACGCTCCAAAATAAACAGGTATGAAAGCTATAATTGTAAACCACGATTGAATTTATGGAAGCATTGGTTTATACATTCCTTTTAGTGTCAACTTTAGGAATAATTTTTTTCGCTATCTTTTTTCGAGAACCGCCTAAAGTTCCAACAAAAAAGGTAAAATGATTTTTCGATATCTTAATTGAAGTAAGGAGCCTCCCAATATTGGGAGGCTCTTTTAGTCCCCGTGTTCCTCGAATGGATCTCTTAGTTGTTGAGAGGGTTGCCCAAAAGCAGTATATAAGGCATACCCGGTAAAACTTACAAGTAAACCAGATATAGAGATGGCGACTAGGGTTGCTGTTTCCATTATTATATGATTTCAAGACCACAATGTATCTATGATAAGATCATTTATTTACAACGGAATGGTATACAAAGTCAACAAATCTCAATTAATACAAAATAGGATTCAATTTATGGCTACACAAAGCGTGGAGGGTAGTTCTCGATCTGGTCCAAGACGAACTGTTGTAGGGGATTTATTGAAACCATTGAATTCGGAATATGGTAAAGTAGCTCCTGGATGGGGAACCACTCCTTTAATGGGTATCGCAATGGCTCTATTTGCGGTATTCCTATCTATTATTTTGGAGATTTATAATTCTTCCGTTTTACTAGATGGAATTTCAATGAATTAGATTTACAAGAACCAATAAGGACTAGCTTTTGAATACAAAATAAAGCATTTTTCTCTTTTTCTCTCGGATTTTTTATTCTAGTCTATTTTCGTAGTTCGATCGTGAAATTTCTTTATTTCTGTATTTCTGGAATATGAGTGTGCGACTTGTTAGAATTGATCCTATATGATAGTACAGAGAGTGGGTCTGTCGTCTTGATAGAGATGATTTTTTACCTCGTCAGGTATTTATTATAGTATCTGTAGCACGGAATATATGAAATAGATTACGAAGTATTAGAACTATGATTCATACTGAATATTCAGATCCCGTGATCGGACTCCAAAAAATTTCAAAGAGTTAGAAGGTATAAAGTGAAAGATTTTTCTTCTTTCAAACTCTTTATCTATGTTTGATCAAAGGATAAACCTTTCTTTGGATTTTTACTGATTCTATTTATTGATTGAATAAGTGATGATACAACGGTTCTTACTCAAGGAATCCTTGAGCTTAGTTTGAAGGTTTTCTTAAAAAAATCATCGTGGTTCTAGTACGAATCTGAGGTTTCAATCGAATTATAGGGTCGTAACAAGAAAATTCCTATCAATAATAAAGAAAACAACAAAACAA